GCTAGCGTAGCTTAATCAAAGCATAACACTGAAGATGTTAAGATGGCTCCGAATAAGAGCCCGACAGCACAAAGGTTTGGTCCTGGCCTTCCTAACAACTCTAGCCAAACTTACACATGCAAGTATCCGCACTCCCGTGAGAATGCCCTTTTAGTTCCCCGCTTGGGAACAAGGAGCTGGTATCAGGCACATCCCAATTCAGCCCACGACACCTTGCTAAGCCACACCCCCAAGGGAATTCAGCAGTGATAAATATTAAGCCATAAGTGAAAACTTGACTTAGTTAAAGCTAAGAGAGTCGGTCAAACTCGTGCCAGCCACCGCGGTTAGACGAGAGACTCAAGTTGTTTAGTACCGGCGTAAAGCGTGGTTAAGATAACTCAAATACTAAAGCCGAACACCTTCTCTACTGTTATACGTTTACGAAGGAAAGAAGCCCATTCACGAAAGTGGCTTTATACCATCTGACCCCACGAAAGCTAGGGCACAAACTGGGATTAGATACCCCACTATGCCTAGCCATAAACATTGACAGTTCATCCACCCAACTGTCCGCCAGGGAATTACGAGCATTAGCTTAAAACCCAAAGGACTTGGCGGTGCTTCAAACCCACCTAGAGGAGCCTGTTCTAGAACCGATAATCCCCGTTCAACCTCACCCCTTCTAGTTTTTTCCGCCTATATACCACCGTCGCCAGTTTACCCTGTGAAGGTTCAACAGTAAACACAATCGGCACAGCCCAGAACGTCAGGTCGAGGTGTAGTGAATGGAGGGGGAAGAAATGGGCTACATTCCCTAACACTAGGGCATACGAATGACATGCTGAAACGCACATCTGAAGGAGGATTTAGCAGTAAGTAGAGAATAGAGTGCCCTACTGAAGACGGCTCTGAAGCGCGCACACACCGCCCGTCACTCTCCCCAAGCTTACATCCCAAATTTACTAAAACACAACAACTGCAAAGGGGAGGCAAGTCGTAACATGGTAAGCGTACCGGAAGGTGCTCTTGGAACAAACTTATCAGAGCATAGCTAAAAACAGAATAGCATCTCCCTTACACCGAGAAGGTATCCGTGCAAATCGGATTGCCCTGACACACATCTTCCTCTAAACACCCCAAAAATGAATCAAAAAGCACAGCTATAAAACAATACGCACCTTTCACTAAAGAAAACGCCCGTGTAAACCAGGCTGCTTTTTACCAAAAAACTAGCCCCCTCCCCTAACAACAACAAACCAACATCCATACCCCCAAACACACCACCCACCCATTTAACAAACCATTTTACCCCCCTAGTACAGGCGATAGAAAAGGATCCAGGAGCAACAGAGAAAGTACCGCAAGGGAACGTTGAAAGAGAACTGAAACAGCCCAGTTAAGTCTAATAAAGCAGAGATTCTGGCTCGTACCTTTTGCATCATGAATTAGCCAGTAAAATCCAAGCAAAGTGCACTTTAGTTTGCTTTCCCGAAACTAAGTGAGCTACTCCAAGATAGCCTAGTAATAGGGCAAACCCGTCTCTGTGGCAAAAGAGTGGGAAAAGCTTTGAGTAGTGGTGACAGACCTATCGAACTTAGTTATAGCTGGTTGCCTGAGAACTGGATAGAAGTTCAGCCTCTCGGCTTCTCCCCTCACACCCCCTCCCTCTAGCCCACTAGACACCCAAAAAGAAACCGAGAGAGTTAGTTAAAGGAGGTACAGCTCCTTAAACATAAAATACAGCTTTCCCAGGAGGGTAAAGATCACAATCTAAATAAGGAATAATATCCCGGTGGGCCTAAAAGCAGCCACCCATATAGAAAGCGTTAAAGCTCAGACATACCCCGTCTCCCCATATTCCGATAATCAAGTCTTATCCCCCTAAACCTACCAGGCTGCCCCATGCAAACATGGGGGTAATCATGCTAATATGAGTAATAAGAGAGTCCTCAGACCCTCTCCCCGCACAAGTGTAAATTGGAACGGACTATCCACCAAACCCTAACGGCCCCAAACAAAGAGGGAACTGAACAATAAATAAAACAACCAGAAAACCATCCAAAAATAAACCGTTAACCCTACACTGGCGTGCCCCCCTGGGAAAGGCTAAAAGAAAGAAAAGGAACTCGGCAAACACACTTTAGCCTCGCCTGTTTACCAAAAACATCGCCTCTTGCAAATTAATAAATAAGAGGTCCCGCCTGCCCCGTGACTATATGTTTAACGGCCGCGGTATTTTGACCGTGCAAAGGTAGCGAAATCACTTGTCTTTTAAATGAAGACCTGTATGAATGGCATAACGAGGGCTTAACTGTCTCTTCTTTCAAGCCAATGAAATTGATCTCCCCGTGCAGAAGCGGGGATAACTACATAAGACGAGAAGACCCTGTGGAGCTTTAGACACCAAGGCAGATTATGTTAAACACCCCTAACTAACGGGTTAAACTAATTAATCCCTGCCCTATTGTCTTAGGTTGGGGCGACCGCGGGGAAATAACAACCCCCCATGTGGAACGGGAGCACCTCTCCCACAGTCAAGAGCCCCCGCTCTAACAAACAGAACCTCTGACCATTCATGATCCGGCAACGCCGATCAACGGACCAAGTTACCCCAGGGATAACAGCGCAATCCCCTTTTAGAGCCCATATCGACAAGGGGGTTTACGACCTCGATGTTGGATCAGGACATCCTAATGGTGCAGCCGCTATTAAGGGTTCGTTTGTTCAACGATTAAAGTCCTACGTGATCTGAGTTCAGACCGGAGTAATCCAGGTCAGTTTCCATCTATGAAATGCGCTTTTCCAGTACGAAAGGATCGAAAAGTGGAGGCCCATGCCCCAAGCACACCTCTCCCTTACCTAATGATGTCGACTCAACTAGGTAAAAGGACATACCCCATCCGCCGTAGAAAACGGCAAGTTGAGGTGGCAGAGCCCGGTTACTGCAAAAGACTTAAACTCTTTTCACAGAGGTTCAATTCCTCTCCTTTACTATGACCACCACATTAATCACCCACATCATCAACCCCTTAACCTATATTATCCCAGTCCTTCTAGCCGTCGCCTTCTTAACCCTACTCGAACGAAAAGTTCTAGGCTACATACAACTACGAAAAGGCCCAAATATCGTAGGGCCTTACGGTCTCCTCCAACCCATCGCTGACGGCATCAAACTCTTTATTAAAGAGCCCATTCGACCTTCCACCTCTTCTCCTATCCTCTTTCTAGCATCCCCAATTATAGCCCTCACACTAGCCCTAGCTTTATGGGCACCAATACCCCTCCCTCACCCCGTCATTGATTTAAACCTGGGCATCCTATTTATCCTCGCCCTATCAAGCCTTGCAGTTTACTCAATTCTCGGCTCCGGCTGAGCATCAAATTCAAAATACGCCCTAATCGGCGCCCTACGGGCTGTAGCCCAAACAATTTCATACGAAGTAAGCCTAGGCCTAATTCTTCTCAACACCATTATCTTCACAGGAGGCTTCACCTTACAGACCTTCAGCACAGCGCAAGAAAGCATCTGATTAATCTTCCCAACATGACCCCTAGCAGCCATATGGTACATCTCATCACTAGCAGAAACTAACCGCGCCCCCTTCGACCTCACAGAAGGCGAATCCGAACTAGTCTCAGGCTTCAACGTAGAATACGCAGCAGGTCCCTTCGCCCTCTTCTTCCTAGCAGAGTACTCAAATATTCTTCTCATAAACACCCTCTCTGCCATCCTCTTCCTGGGAGCCACCTACGTACCCCTCCTCCCCCTCCTAACCACAACCAACCTAATGATTAAAGCAACCCTCCTATCACTAGTATTTTTATGAGTACGGGCCTCCTACCCCCGATTCCGTTACGACCAACTTATACACCTCATCTGAAAAAGCTTCCTCCCCCTAACTCTTGCCTTAGTAATCTGACACCTATCAATCCCCATCGCACTCGCAGGACTGCCCCCACAAATATAATATAGGAATTGTGCCTGAAATAAAGGGCCACTTTGATAGAGTGGATCATGAAGGTTAAAACCCCTCCAATTCCTTAGAAAGAAGGGACTTGAACCCTACCTTAGGAGATCAAAACCCCTTGTGCTTCCTCTACACCACTTTCTAGCAGCATCAGCTAATAAAGCTTTCGGGCCCATACCCCGAACATGTTGGTTAAAATCCTTCTCCTGCTAATGACCGTTACCGCGCTCACAACCCTACTTTTCGCACTTGGTATTGGCACCTCCCTTACATTTGTGAGCTCCCACTGACTTCTGGCCTGAATAGGCCTCGAAATCAGCACTCTCGCTATCTTACCCCTCATAGCCCAACAACACCACCCCCGAGCAGTTGAAGCAACCACTAAATACTTCCTTATCCAAGCAACAGCAGCTGCAATACTCCTATTTGCAAGCACCACTAACGCCTGAATTTCAGGACACTGAGACATCCAACAGACCACTCACCCCCTTCCTCTAACCTTACTTTCTCTAGCCCTAGCCCTCAAAATTGGCCTCGCCCCGCTACACTCCTGACAACCCGAAGTTCTTCAAGGCCTAGACCTCAATACAGGAGTAATCATGGCCACCTGGCAAAAACTCGCCCCCTTCGCAATTCTCACCCAAATTCAATCCCCAGATTCCCCACTTATCCTCATCCTAGGAATTTCCTCCATCTTCGCCGGCGGCTGAGGGGGACTGAACCAAACCCAACTCCGCAAAATCCTTGGCTACTCCTCTATCGCCCACTTAGGCTGAATGATCCTAGTACTTCAGTACTCAACCACACTAGCCCTCCTAGCCCTCCTCATCTACATTATCATAACCTACGCCACATTCACACTCCTAACACTGAAAAAAACAACTTCCATAAAAATACTCTTTGCTTTAGGAGCAAAAAACCCCGTCCTCACCTTACTCCTCCCCCTCCTCCTCATATCCCTAGCGGGCCTCCCCCCACTTACTGGCTTCCTCACCAAACTACTAATCCTGAAAGAATTGACCAAACAAGGTCTCGCCGCCACAGCCGCACTAGCTATCATTGGAGCACTACTAAGTGCTTTCTTCTACGTGCGCCTCTCAATCGCAACCACCCTCACCCTTCCCCCCAACATTTTAACCGGATTAGCCCCCTGACGGCTTACATCTCTGCGACTCACACTCCCACTCTCCATCTCCTCCACACTAGCAATTGCCCTCCTGCCCATCACTCCTGCCCTCATCGCACTCCTAACTTATTAACTCCAAACCTCTCTTCTAGTGATTTAGGTTAACAACCCAGACCAAGAGCCTTCAAAGCCCTCAGTGGAAGTGAAAATCTTTCAATCACTGTAAGACTTGCGGGACATTACCCCACATCACCTGCATGCAAAACAGACACTTTAATTAAGCTAAAGCCTCACTAGACGGGAAGGCCTCGATCCTACAAAATCTTAGTTAACAGCTAAGCGCCCAAACCAGCGAGCATCCATCTACCTTTCCCCCGCCTATTAAAACAACTAGAGGCGGGGGAAAGCCCCGGCAGACGCTAGTCTGCTTCTTCAGATTTGCAATCTGACGTGTTAACACCCCAGGACTTAGTGAGAAGAGGACTCAAACCTCTGTTCATGGGACTACAATCCACCGCTTAAAACTCAGCCATCTCACCTGTGGCAATCACACGTTGACTCTTTTCTACCAACCATAAAGACATTGGCACCCTCTACCTCCTGTTTGGTGCCTGGGCCGGAATAGTGGGTACGGCGTTAAGCCTGCTAATCCGAGCTGAGCTTAATCAGCCTGGCAGCCTTCTTGGAGATGACCAGATTTACAATGTTATCGTTACAGCGCATGCATTTGTAATAATTTTCTTTATAGTAATGCCAGCTATAATTGGGGGATTCGGAAACTGACTAGTCCCGCTGATGATCGGAGCACCCGACATAGCATTCCCCCGAATAAACAACATAAGCTTCTGACTTCTGCCTCCCTCACTCCTTCTTCTCCTCGCCTCCGCAGGAGTAGAAGCTGGGGCCGGTACCGGATGGACAGTCTACCCCCCTCTTGCCGGCAACCTAGCCCACGCAGGAGCATCAGTAGACCTAACCATCTTCTCTCTCCATTTGGCCGGGATTTCTTCCATTCTAGGAGCCATCAACTTCATTACCACTATCATCAACATGAAACCTCCCGCAACCTCCCAATATCAAACGCCCCTGTTTGTCTGAGCAGTTCTTATTACTGCCGTTCTTCTTCTCCTTTCCCTGCCAGTTCTTGCTGCTGGAATCACCATGCTTCTCACAGATCGAAACCTAAACACCACTTTCTTCGACCCAGCCGGAGGGGGAGATCCAATTCTTTACCAACACTTATTCTGATTCTTTGGACACCCAGAAGTCTACATTCTTATTCTCCCAGGGTTCGGAATGATTTCCCATATCGTTGCTTACTATAGCGGTAAAAAAGAGCCTTTCGGCTATATGGGTATAGTGTGGGCTATAATAGCAATTGGCCTCTTAGGATTTATTGTCTGAGCCCACCACATATTCACAGTCGGAATAGATGTGGACACCCGAGCCTACTTTACTTCTGCCACAATAATTATTGCAATTCCCACCGGCGTAAAAGTCTTCAGCTGATTAGCAACCCTTCACGGAGCTAACATTAAATGAGAAGCCCCCCTTCTTTGAGCACTCGGCTTCATTTTCCTTTTCACAGTAGGAGGACTGACAGGGATCATTCTGGCCAACTCCTCTCTAGATATTGTCCTTCATGACACATATTATGTAGTAGCTCACTTCCACTATGTCTTATCGATAGGAGCCGTGTTTGCAATCATCGCTGGCTTCGTTCACTGATTTCCCCTATTTACTGGCTACACCCTTCACAAAACCTGAACAAAAATTCACTTTGGGGTGATATTCACTGGGGTAAACCTGACCTTCTTCCCTCAACACTTCCTGGGCCTAGCAGGCATGCCTCGACGGTACTCAGACTACCCAGACGCCTACACACTATGAAACTCAATCTCCTCTATGGGCTCCCTAGTGTCACTTCTAGCAGTATCCTTATTTATGTTTATCATCTGAGAAGCATTCTCCGCTAAACGAGAAGTCCTAGCGGTAGAGCACACAATGACCAACGTAGAATGACTTCACGGCTGCCCTCCTCCTTACCATACGTTTGAGGAGCCTGCATTCGTCCAAGTTCAGTCTCGCTAACCGAGAAAGGGAGGAGTCGAACCCCCATAGATTGGTTTCAAGCCAATCGCATAACCGCTCTGCCACTTTCTTCATGAGCCTCTAGTAAAATAGCAATTACACCGCCTTGTCAGGGCAGAATTGTGGGTTAAAATCCCACGTGTCTTACAACACATGGCACACCCCCAACAACTAGGATTTCAAGACGCAACCTCCCCTCTCATAGAAGAGCTTCTTCACTTCCACGATCATGCACTTATAATTGTATTTTTAATCAGCGCATTTGTACTCTACCTTATAGTGGCTCTGGTCACCACCAAACTTTACGACAAATATATCTTAGATTCTCAAGAAATCGAGATCATCTGAACCATCCTTCCCGCTATTATTCTTATTATAATCGCCCTTCCCTCTCTCCGTATTCTCTACATCATAGACGAAGTCAATGACCCGCACCTCACAGTTAAAGCCATGGGCCACCAGTGATACTGAAGCTACGAATACACTGACTATGAAGAACTTGGATTTGACTCTTATATAGTCCCAACACAAGACTTAGCACCAGGCCAATTCCGACTTCTAGAAACAGACCACCGAATAGTAGTCCCCGTCGAATCCCCAGTTCGAGTCTTAGTTTCTGCCGAGGATGTCCTCCACTCCTGGGCAGTCCCCACACTAGGGGTAAAAATAGACGCAGTCCCCGGCCGCCTTAACCAAACAGCATTCATCTCCTCCCGCCCAGGTGTCTTCTATGGGCAGTGCTCTGAAATTTGCGGGGCAAACCACAGCTTTATACCCATCGTAGTTGAAGCAGTTCTCCTAGAATGCTTCGAAAACTGACTGTCCTTTGTTCTCCAAGACTCATCACTAAGAAGCTAAAAAGGGACCTAGCGCTAGCCTTTTAAGCTAGAAACTGGTGGCCCCCGACCACCCTTAGTGGTATGCCTCAACTCAACCCCCGCCCATGACTCGCCATTTACTTCTTCGCCTGACTGATGTTCTTAGCGTTTCTCCCTTTTAAAGTCTCAGACCATTCTTTTCCAGAGGAATATACTGACGCAGCTACCTATATTTCTCAGCCAGAAAATTGACTCTGACCATGACTCTAAGTCTCTTCGACCAGTTTATATCCCCCTGATTTTTAGGTACTCCTTTACTAGCCATTTCCCTCATTCTCCCTTGAATGCTCATCCCCACACCCTCCATTCGCTGGCTAAACAACCGCCTAATCTCTGCTCAAGCCTGATTTATCAATCGATTTACCCAACAAACCTTCCTGCCTTTAAATACTGAAGGACATAAATGAGCCCTTCTATTAACCTCTTTAATAGTATTTCTTCTTTCTCTTAACATTCTAGGCCTTTTACCATACACTTTTACCCCAACCACCCAACTGTCTCTTAACCTCGGTCTCGCAATCCCACTATGACTGGCCACCGTTATTATTGGCTTACGCAACCAACCCACAGCCGCCATAGGACACCTTCTGCCAGAAGGAACCCCCACCCCCTTAATCCCTATCCTCATCGTCATCGAAACTATTAGCCTGCTCATTCGACCCTTCGCCCTTGGAGTTCGGCTCACAGCCAACTTAACAGCCGGGCACCTCCTCATCCAACTAGTCTCGATAGCTGTCCTAGTTCTTCTCCCTCTAATGCCAGTAGTAGCCATCCTTACAGCAATGCTTCTGCTTATACTAACCCTCCTAGAAATCGCAGTAGCAATGATCCAAGCTTATGTCTTCGTCCTACTTCTAAGCTTATACTTACAAGAAAACGTATAATGGCCCATCAAGCACACGCATATCATATAGTTGACCCCAGTCCCTGACCTTTAACAGGCGCAATCGCAGCCCTGCTAATAACCTCCGGTCTTGCAATCTGATTCCACTACCATACTATAACACTTATACTCCTTGGAATAGTCCTACTCCTACTTACCATGTACCAATGATGACGTGACATCATCCGAGAAGGCACATTCCAAGGACACCACACACCCCCCGTCCAAAAAGGCCTTCGGTACGGGATAATTCTCTTTATCACTTCAGAAGTTTTCTTTTTCCTGGGATTCTTCTGAGCCTTCTACCACTCCAGCCTCGCCCCCACGCCCGAACTAGGCGGGTGCTGACCCCCCACAGGCATCACCACCCTGGATCCATTCGAAGTTCCTCTTCTTAACACAGCAGTTCTCCTCGCCTCAGGTGTAACAGTAACTTGAGCCCACCACAGCATCATAGAAGGACAGCGCACACAAGCAATCCAATCCCTTCTTCTCACGATCCTCCTAGGATTCTACTTCACCCTCCTACAAGCCATAGAGTATTATGAAGCACCCTTTACAATTGCAGACGGCGTGTACGGCTCCACATTCTTTGTAGCAACCGGCTTCCACGGACTGCATGTCATTATCGGATCAACCTTCCTGGCTGTCTGCCTTCTACGTCAAATCCAGTACCACTTTACAACTGAACATCACTTCGGATTCGAAGCAGCTGCCTGATACTGGCACTTTGTAGACGTTGTCTGACTCTTCCTTTACATCTCCATCTACTGATGAGGCTCATAATCTTTCTAGTACCAATGTAAGTACGAGTGACTTCCAATCACCTAGTCTTGGTTAAAATCCAAGGAAAGATAATGAACTTAGTCATAACAATCCTCTTGATTTCCCTGGCACTCTCCATCATTCTCGCCACTGTCTCCTTCTGACTCCCACAAATAACGCCAGACCAAGAAAAGCTTTCTCCCTACGAATGTGGATTTGACCCGTTAGGATCCGCCCGCCTGCCCTTTTCCATCCGATTTTTCCTTGTCGCCATTCTTTTCCTTCTCTTCGACTTAGAGATTGCCCTCCTCCTCCCCCTTCCATGGGGAGATCAATTAGCATCTCCCCTAATTACATTCCTCTGAGCCTCCGCCGTCTTAGCCCTCTTAACCCTCGGCTTAGCCTACGAATGACTGCAAGGGGGGTTAGAATGAGCTGAATAGGTAGTTAGTTTAAGAAAAACATTTGATTTCGGCTCAAAAACTTGTGGTTTAAGTCCATAACTTCCTAATGACTCCTGCTCACTTTACCTTCTCATCAACATTTATCTTAGGGCTCATGGGCTTAGCCTTCCACCGAACACATCTCCTATCCGCCCTCCTATGCCTAGAAGGAATGATGCTCTCCCTCTTCATCGCTCTGTCCCTGTGAACACTACAGCTAGACGCCACTTCTTTCTCCCCCGCACCTATACTATTACTAGCATTTTCAGCTTGCGAGGCAAGCGCAGGGCTCGCCCTTCTAGTAGCCACCGCCCGAACCCACGGCACTGACCGTCTCCAGAGTCTTAACCTCCTACAATGCTAAAAATTCTAATCCCCACTCTTATACTCCTTCCAGTAACCTGACTGGCTCCTCCGAAATGACTATGACCCTCATCCTTAATACACAGCCTAATTATTGCACTCGCCAGCTTCCTCTGATTAAAAAACTCATCAGAAACTGGATGAACCTCTCTCAATTCCTTCATAGCAACAGACCCCTTATCCACCCCTCTACTGATCCTCACTTGCTGACTTCTACCCCTTATAATTCTTGCTAGCCAAAACCACCTCATCCCCGAGCCCATCAACCGCCAACGAATATATATCTCTCTTTTAACAACCCTACAAATCTTCCTAATTCTAGCATTTAGCGCTACCGAAATTATCATATTTTATGTAATATTTGAAGCTACGCTTCTCCCAACCTTAGTCCTCATTACCCGCTGAGGAAACCAAACAGAACGATTAAGCGCCGGATTTTACTTCTTGTTCTACACGCTAGCAGCATCCCTCCCTCTCTTAATCGCGCTCCTACTCCTCCAAAACAGCACAGGAACTTTATCCCTACTCACACTACAATACTCCTCCCCCCTTCAACTCACAACATACGCGGACAAAATTTGATGAGCCAGCTGCTTACTAGCATTCCTAGTTAAAATACCACTATATGGAGTCCACCTTTGACTTCCCAAAGCACACGTTGAAGCCCCCATTGCAGGCTCCATAGTCCTTGCCGCCGTGCTCCTAAAACTAGGGGGCTACGGCATAATGCGAATACTTGTAGTCCTAGACCCCCTTACTAAAGAGCTAAGCTACCCATTTATTGCCCTTGCACTGTGAGGTGTAATCATAACGGGCTCAATTTGCTTACGACAAACCGACCTAAAATCCCTTATCGCTTACTCATCCGTAAGTCACATGGGCCTGGTAGTAGGAGGTATTCTTATCCAAACACCATGAGGCTTTACAGGAGCACTAATTCTCATAATCGCCCACGGCCTAACTTCTTCAGCCCTCTTCTGCCTAGCCAACACTAATTATGAACGCACCCATAGCCGAACAATAGTCTTAGCCCGAGGCCTACAAATAGCCCTCCCTTTAATAACAACCTGATGATTTATCTCCAGCCTAGCCAACCTGGCTCTTCCCCCTCTCCCTAACCTCATAGGAGAGCTAATAATTCTCACATCTTTATTTAACTGATCCTGGTGAACCCTAATTTTAACCGGCGCTGGAACACTAATCACCGCGGGCTACTCACTCTATATATTCCTTATAACCCAACGAGGCCCCCTTCCAACTCACATCGCTACCTTAGACCCATCCCACACACGAGAGCACTTATTAATTACCCTCCACTTAATCCCACTTCTCCTCCTAATCCTTAAACCCGAGCTAATCTGAGGCTGAACTGCCTGTAGATATAGTTTAATAAAAACATTAGATTGTGATTCTAAAGACAGGGGTTAAAACCCTCTTATCCACCGAGAGAGGCTGGGCAGCACCGAAGACTGCTAATCTCCGACCCCCCGGTTAAACTCCGGGGCTCCCTCGAACCTGCTCCTAAAGGATAACAGCTCATCCGTTGGTCTTAGGAACCAAAAACTCTTGGTGCAAATCCAAGTAGTAGCTATGCACCCGACACCCATTATCATAACTTCCAGCCTCATCATCATCTTCACACTCCTTTTATTCCCAGTGGCCACCTCCCTCAGCCCCAATTCAAAACCCTCCAACTGAGCCTCTTCTCACGTCAAAACAGCAGTAAAACTGGCTTTCTTCGCCAGCCTCCTTCCCCTCTCCCTCTTCCTCAATGAGGGCGCAGAAGTAATCGTCACAAACTGAAACTGAACAAACACCCAAACCTTTGACATCAACATCAGCCTAAAATTTGATTTCTACTCCCTCATCTTCACCCCTATCGCCCTATATGTTACCTGGTCTATTCTTGAATTCGCCTCCTGATATATGCACTCGGACCCCTTCATCAACCGCTTTTTCAAATATCTCCTTATTTTCCTCATCGCTATAATCACCCTAGTCACAGCAAACAATATATTTCAACTCTTCATCGGCTGAGAAGGCGTAGGCATTATATCTTTTCTTCTTATCGGCTGATGATTCGGACGAGCCGACGCAAACACCTCCGCCCTACAAGCCGTCCTATACAACCGAATCGGAGACATCGGACTCATCCTTGCCATAGCATGATTTGCAATAAACCTAAACTCCTGAGAAATGCAACAAATCTACGCAACAACTAAAAACCTCGACCTGACACTTCCTCTCATAGCGCTCATCCTAGCCGCAACTGGCAAATCAGCCCAATTTGGTCTCCACCCCTGACTTCCCGCCGCCATAGAAGGCCCCACGCCAGTCTCCGCCTTACTTCATTCTAGCACTATAGTTGTCGCAGGCATCTTCCTCCTCGTCCGCATGAGCCCCCTAATAGAGAACAATCCCGTAGCACTTACAACTTGTCTATGTTTAGGCGCATTAACCACCCTATTCACCGCTACATGCGCCCTTACCCAAAACGATATCAAAAAAATTGTTGCTTTTTCCACATCCAGCCAGCTTGGACTAATAATAGTAACCATTGGACTCAACCAACCCCAACTTGCCTTCCTCCACATCTGCACCCATGCCTTCTTCAAAGCAATGCTATTCCTTTGCTCCGGCGCTATTATTCACAGCCTTAACGACGAACAAGACATCCGAAAAATGGGAGGTATACATCACTTAACCCCTTTCACATCCTCCTGCCTTTCCATTGGCAGCTTAGCTCTTACAGGCATACCCTTCTTAGCAGGCTTCTTCTCTAAAGACGCCATCATTGAAGCATTAAACACATCTCACCTCAACGCCTGAGCCCTCATCCTAACCCTTCTAGCCACCTCCTTCACAGCCGTGTACAGCCTCCGAATTGTCTACTTCGTCTCTATGGACTTCCCACGATTTAATCCCCTATCTCCAATTAATGAAAACAACCCCCAAGTAACCAACCCAATCAAACGACTAGCCTGAGGAAGCATTATTGCCGGCCTCTTAATTACTTCAAACATTACCCCTATAAAAACACCCATCATAACTATACCTCCCCTGCTTAAACTAGCCGCCCTAATCGTCACCATTCTCGGCCTAATTACAGCCCTTGAACTCGCATCCCTCACTAACAAACAATTCAAACCAACCCCTAAACTCTCCCCTCACCACTTCTCTAACATACTAGGATTCTTCCCTTCAATCATACACCGCGCACCTACAAAATTCAGCCTAACCTTAGGCCAATCCATCGCTTCACAAATAATTGACCAATCCTGGCTAGAAAAAACAGGCCCTAAAGCCGTAACCTCCCTGAACACGCCTCTAGCCTCCACAGTAAGTAACATCCAACGAGGCCTAATCAAAACCTACCTCATTACCTTCCTTCTCACACTAGCCCTAGCTTCCCTCGCATTAATACTTTAGACAGCTCGAAGCGCTCCTCGACTTAGGCCCCGCGTCAACTCTAAAACCACAAACAAAGTCAACAAGAGCACCCAAGCACCCACCACCAACAAACCCCCACCCAAAGAGTATATTAGAGCCACACCCCCAACATCCCCCCGAAGAACCGAAAACTCACTCAACTCATCCACAGAAACTCAAGAAAACTCATACCACCCCTCCTGGAACAAGATAGAGGCTAAGACAACACCAGCTACATACATTAACATGTACGCCGCAACAGACCGGTTCCCCCAAGTCTCAGGATAAGGTTCAGCAGCAAGAGCCGCTGAATAAGCAAACACAACCAACATCCCTCCCAGATAAATTAAGAACAAAATTAAAGACAAAAAAGATCCCCCATGCCCAGCCAACACACCACACCCAAAACCCGCCACCACCACCAGTCCCAGAGCAGCAAAATAAGGAGAAGGGTTAGAAGCCACCGCAACAACCCCTAACACTAAACCGAACGAAAACAAAGACATAACATAAGTCATAATTCTTGTCAGGACTCTAACCAGAACTAATGGCTTGAAAAACCACCGTTATAATTTAACTACAAGAACCCAATGTCTAGCTTACGCAAAACTCATCCTCTCTTAAAAATCGCCAATGACGCACTAGTCGACCTCCCAGCCCCATCAAACATCTCAGTTTGATGAAACTTCGGATCTTTACTCGGCCTCTGCCTTGTAGCTCAAATTGCCACAGGACTATTCTTAGCAATACACTACACCTCAGATATCTCAACGGCCTTTTCATCCGTAGCACACATCTGCCGAGATGTAAATTACGGATGACTTATCCGCAACCTCCACGCTAACGGCGCATCATTCTTCTTTATTTGCATCTACCTCCACATCGGCCGAGGACTTTACTACGGCTCTTACCTCTACAAAGAAACATGAAACATCGGAGTAATCTTACTTCTACTTGTAATAATAACTGCCTTCGTCGGATATGTCCTCCCCTGAGGACAGATATCCTTCTGAGGGGCTACCGTTATTACCAACCTTCTTTCCGCTGTTCCCTACATCGGAAACACCCTCGTTCAATGAATTTGAGGTGGTTTCTCCGTAGACAACGCCACCCTCACTCGCTTTTTCGCATTCCACTTCCTCTTTCCATTTGTTATCGCAGCCGCAACTATAATCCACTTAATTTTCCTACATGAAACCGGCTCAAATAACCCCCTAGGTCTCAACTCAGACTCAGACAAAATCTCATTCCACCCATACTTTTCATTCAAAGACCTACTTGGATTCGCAATCGTTCTCCTCGCCCTCACCTCCCTAGCCCTATTCTCCCCTAATCTTCTCGGAGACCCAGACAACTTCACCCCAGCTAACCCCCTAGTTACACCTCCCCACATTAAGCCCGAATGATACTTCCTGTTTGCCTACGCAATCCTACGATCCATCCCCAACAAACTAGGAGGCGTCCTTGCACTTCTAGCCTCCATCCTTATCCTCATAGCTGTGCCCCTTATTCATACCTCAAAACAACGAAGTCTCACATTCCGCCCTCTCACCCAAGCCCTCCTCTGACTCCTCATTGCAGACGTCGCCATCCTCACCTGAATTGGAGGAATGCCCGTTGAACACCCCTACATCATTATCGGCCAACTCGCCTCTGTACTTTACTTTCTTCTCTTTCTAATCTTCATGCCCGCTGCAGGATGAGTAGAGAACAAGAACCTTGAATGATCATGCATTAGTAGCTCAGCCTCAGAGCGTCGGTCTTGTAAACCGGACGTCGAGGGTTAAAATCCCCCCTACTGCTCAAAGAAAGGGGACTTAAACCCCCACCGCTGACTCCCAAAGCCAGAATTCTGAATTAAACTATTCCTTGCAACTTCCAACATACTTACACATTTATGGTTACAAACCATTATGTCTAAAAAACATTCATTACATTTAACCATTTAAGTGTATGTACATATATATGAATGCTTGTTAGACATGTCCTTACTATTCCAATTAAAATTGTCTCGACACTAGATCAAGGCATCGCTATTTAATGGTAGAGTGCACTTTATGCGTAAGGTCAAGGACGGTATATGTGAGGGTTATTAATATTGAACACTATCGGCATCTGGTTCCTATTTCAGGGCCATGACATTAAATATTAAGCATGTCCTTATTGACGCTTGCTAGTGGTTGATGTCGAAGTCCATCTCCGGAAGCAACCCACATGCCGGGCGTTCTCTCCACAGGGGTCAGGTTTTTCTTTCTCTGTTTCCTTTCATTTTGCATCTCAGAGTGCCTAAAGAAGTGATAATCAAGGTTGCACATGCATGCCTGCTTAATCAACGGGTCATTAGCACGAGTAATGTTAGGTAATGGTGTAAAGACCTTAAAAGAAGATACACATCCTTTTCATTCTCGGGCATAAGACCTGGTAATCTTCCATCTCTCTAGGCTTGAGACCCCGGTGAGTATTTCTTTTTTAAGCGAAACCCCCCCCCCCCCCCCCCCCCAACACTCGCAAGTTTACTTACATTCCTGAACCCCCCCCGGAAAACAGGAACCTTTCGAATGCTGCCCACAGAACCATCGAACTGTGGAAATATGGCGGTGAAACAATAAAACGAAAAAGTTTTCTGCGCTGAAGGTACATAGCGCCTCTAAAAATATTTTAATAGCCTTACCCGATTAAATTTTTACCCCCCCCACAAATCAAAGCTCGAAACAAGGCAATACCCATTAAATTCAACTACCTTATCACATTTATATTATAATATAATTATATTTTATTCAATTTAACTATTAAAAATGGCACGACTTTAAAAAACTTTACACCAGACTTCCCCTTTATTTCACACATACAGACAACAATTTCCCCCCACTTCAAGAATCATTCACCCCAAATTCACAATTTCAAAGCGACTTCTCCATAATAAGCCATCGACGCACCCTATTTGCATCCTGACAACCCCATTAGCCAAAGCTTCATCATCCCTATGCCTTTCACTAACATATCCCACAACCCTTCCTCTCCCTCAACAATTAC